ATACGCAATATTTACAATAATGTATATAAACGCAATTTGGGCACAAAAAACCCCACTCGAGGTTGTTCTGTTTCCGGGGGGTTTGCAGAAATGTTAGGTAACTTACGAGTTTAGGGGGGTAGGGGGGTTTAACGCGAAAAAACCCTCAAAATAGAGTCTTAAAGACCCCAGGGGTAATAATATATATTATGCTCTTGGTATCAGTTATGTGGTTCTTTAAGATAAAGTCTTAATATAATTCATACTATTTCCTTGCAGCAAGGAAAGTGTTCAACCTTATTTATCATAACCGTGTGCACTGTGAGATGTCAATTGAAARDAAAAAAAAAAAGAGAACCCCTTGCACGATGGAAAGAACGCTCGGCTTGCTGGGTAACGAGTCGTATGGTCGCCACCATTAACTTATGCAAGCGTCGATGAAAGTGTGAGGAAATAATTCAGGTAATGGACCTGAAGTAGGAACCAAATGCCAGGAATAGTTCACCAGGTGAAACCCCCACAATTTTTGTCCCTCACCTTCAATAACCGTTGGCATTAAGAAATGAGCTGGATGGTAGGCTCTTACTACATTAAGTTTGTATAGAACTACCAAATGTTGGGTCCTGGTATATCTTAACTTATGAATATTGTGTTAGGTCTTHAGTTTCGCCTACCCTTGAATTCTCTAATATAATAATATAATTTAATGATTTATGTAATTCTTCGTTATATGTTGATATATGAGGGCTGTAATACTATATATGTTGATATTACATATATATGTCCTTAAAGATTATATAATATGGTTAACACAAATATATGGTGTAAATACATATATGTACTTTATCGTACATACGTTTGGGGCTCAAAGAATAGTTTAGCTTAGAATCTTAGCTTTGGGAGTTAAGGGTAGGAGTTAAAATCTCCTTTCTTTGAGCAAAGGGGAGGATTTTAACCTCCGACACCCAGTTTACAAGACTGGCGCTCTAACACTGAGCTACAAGTGCAGGGTTATACAAGGACTTTGTTTTCTACTCAGCCTGCAAAAGGGAAGAAGACAAGAAATAAAGAAAAGTACAGGCAAGATGCTACTTGTCCAATAATGATGAAAGGTTCTTCTGCAGGCATGCCCCCGATTCATGTAAGAATAATAACGTTTGCAACAAGAGCTCAGAATAGGAGTTGGGAAGCTGGCCGGAATGTTAGTGCTCGCTGTTTGGAGGTGTGTAAGAATGGGATTACTATAAGGACTAAAATGGAGGCTAAAAGCGCTAGTACGCCCCCTAGTTTATTTGGGATGGACCGTAGAATAGCATATGCGAACAGGAAATACCATTCAGGTTTAATATGGGGGGGTGTTACCATGGGGTTGGCTGGTGTGAAGTTGTCTGGGTCACCTAAGAGGTTGGGGGTGAATAATGCTAGTGAAGCAAGTGTAATCAGAAGTACTGCAAAGCCTAAGAGGTCTTTGTAAGAAAAGTACGGGTGAAATGACACTTTATATACGCTAGAGTTTAGGCCCAGGGGGTTATTAGATCCAGTTTCATGTAGGAAAAGAAGATGAAGAATTGTCATAGCTAAAATGAGAAAGGGGAATAAAAAGTGGAAAGCAAAGAATCGGGTGAGAGTGGCGTTATCTACTGAAAATCCGCCTCAAATTCATTCTACAAGTATTGTACCTACATAGGGTACTGCAGACAGAAGGTTTGTGATGACGGTAGCACCTCAAAAGGATATTTGTCCTCAGGGTAAAACATATCCTACAAAGGCTGTTATTATTACTAGTAATAGGAGAATGACACCAATGTTTCAGGTTTCTTTATAGAGGTAGGAGCCGTAGTAAAGACCGCGCCCGATGTGAAAGTAAATGCAAATGAAGAAAAAGGATGCGCCGTTTGCATGAAGGTTGCGAATAAGCCATCCGTAATTTACGTCCCGGCAAATATGGGCAATGGAGGCAAATGCTGACTGGATGTCGGGGGTGTAGTGTATTGCCAGGAAAAGGCCTGTAAGGATCTGTGAAATTAAACAGAGGCCTAAAAGTGATCCAAAATTTCATCATGCAGAAATGTTTACAGGAGCGGGAAGGTCTACTAATGCATCATTAGCAATTTTTAGTAAGGGGTGAGTTTTTCGAAGGCTAGCCATTAAGGTTTTTATAGTTGAATACAACGGTGGTTTTTCAAGCCATTGGTCCTGGTTAAAATCCTGGTAAGAATTATGACTTATATGATGTGTCTGTTATTGCTTGGTTTAGTTTTAGGGCTGGTTGCGGTTGCTTCTAACCCTTCCCCATATTTTGCTGCTTTAGGTTTAGTAGTGGTTGCAGGAATGGGATGTGGGGTGTTAGTTGGCCATGGTGGTTCTTTTTTATCATTAGTACTCTTTTTAATTTATTTAGGTGGGATGTTGGTTGTTTTTGCTTACTCTGCGGCTTTAGCTGCAGAGCCTTACCCGGAAAGTTGAGGTAGCCCGGCGGTTATTCTATACATGGTACTATATGTGGCGGGGGTGATTTTAGCATGTGGCCTGCTTTGAGGGGATTGATATGAATCTTCTTGAGTGCCCGCAGATGACATGGAAGAATTTTCTGTCTTTCGGGGGGATGTTGCAGGGGTTGCATTAATATATTCTCGGGGGGGGGGGATACTAGTTATTAGTGCGTGGGTGTTGCTTCTTACGTTATTTGTGGTTTTAGAGTTAACACGAGGTCTTGCTCGGGGAGCGGTTCGGGCAGTTTAATAGGAGACTACTAATGTAGTCAGTGTTAAAGTAAGGAGGAATAAAGCAAGGTATGTTTTGATTATGCCCTGCTGAGTATTGCTAGTTGTAGTAATTAAGGGAATATTAGAAGATGCAATGGCTTTTGGGCCCGCTTTTTCTAGTCAGGTTTGATCAACCATTTGACTGGCAATAGTTTGTCCTAGAATTAGGCTGAGTTTGGGGGTAAAGCGATGAATAATGTGGGGGAAAAATCCTAACATGTTAGAGAAGTGGTGAGGGGTAATTACGGGGGTAGGTTTAAATTGTTTGGTAGTGAGAGATGCTAATTCTAAAGCGGTAATGAGCCCAATGATGGTTACTAGTAAAGCTGCTAGTTTTAATAAGGGCGGCATAGACATAATTGGTGTTTTTAAGGGTGTAATATTAGATGTAATTAGTAAGCCGGCAATAATACTTCCTCAAGCCAAACGTTTAATAGGGTTAACAACTGCTTTGTTATTTTCATTGATTGGGGAGAAAGAATTAAAGCGGGGGTAGCCCATTGATACAAAATATACAATTCGTAGGCTGTAAATAGCTGTGAAAGAGGTAGCAATAAGGGTTAGTGTGAGGGCTCAGGCGTTTAGGTGGGATGTATTTAGGGCTTCAATAATTGCGTCTTTAGAAAAGAAGCCTGCCAAAAAGGGGGTGCCTGTAAGAGCTAGGCTGCCGATGGTTAAGCAGGAAGAGGTGAAGGGGGTAAGGTGGTGCATACCTCCTATTTTGCGGATGTCTTGCTCGTCGTTTAGACTATGAATAATAGAGCCGGAGCAGAGGAAAAGTATGGCCTTGAAAAAAGCGTGAGTGCAGATGTGAAGGAATGCAAGCTGTGGTTGATTTAGCCCGATAGTAACCATTATTAGGCCCAGTKGGCTGGATGTAGAAAATGCAACAATTTTTTTAATATCATTTTGGGTGAGTGCACAGGTAGCAGTAAAAAGGGTTGTTAAAGCCCCTAGGCAGAGGCAAAGTGTTAGGGCCGTTTGGCTGTTTTCTATGAGAGGGCTTAGTCGAACTAAAAGAAAAATTCCTGCTACGACTATAGTACTAGAATGAAGTAGGGCAGATACCGGCGTAGGACCCTCTATAGCAGAGGGTAATCACGGGTGTAGGCCGAATTGGGCTGACTTGCCAGTGGCGGCAACGATTAACCCTAGCAGTGGCAGGGTGAGATCAAATTCCTTTGCGATAACAAATATTTGTTGTATCTCTCAGGAGTTTAAATTAGTAGCCATTCATGCTATGGCAAGGATGAGGCCAATGTCACCGACTCGGTTGTATACGACTGCTTGTAGGGCGGCTGTGTTGGCATCTGCTCGGCCGTACCATCAGCCGATAAGAAGGAAGGACATAATACCAACCCCTTCTCACCCGATAAATAATTGAAATATATTGTTGGCGGTGACTAGAATAACTATGGCAATTAAGAACACTAGAAGATATTTAAAGAATCGATTTATGTAGGGGTCAGCATGTATATATCATGATGCGAATTCAAGGATGGACCAGGTGACATATAAAGCGATGGGGGTAAAAATGATTGAGTAAAAGTCAAATTTTAAGCTAATATTAACACTAAAAGTAAGGGTGTTTATTCAGTTTCAGCTCGTGATTACTGTTTCGGCCCCCTCATTTAAAAATAGGAAGAGGGGTAAAAGGCTAACCAAAAATGCTAGTTTTACTGCGGTTTTTACTTTAGTAAGAGCTCAGTCAGGGGTTTGTGGTTGGGGGGACAGGGTTGATACTACAGGATAACCAAGTAGTAAGAAAATAAAGATGAGGCTTGTTGTTATTATTAACGATGTGGGGTGCATAGCTACTATTTGGACTTGCACCAAAAGTTTCTGGTTCCTAAGACCAGCGGATGAGCTGTTATCCTCTAGAAGCTTCGAGTGAGCCTTGGAGTCCAACCAAGGTCACGAAAATTAGCAGTCTTCGTTACTGGCGAGCCTCTCTCGGCAGATAAGGGGATTTTAACCCCTGTCTTTAGAGTCACAGACTAATATTTTGTATTAAACTATATCTACAGGCGGCCCAACCTCAAATTAGTCCGGGCTTTAGAATGAGAAGCAGTAAAGGGATTAGATGAAGGGTTATTAATAAATGTTCTCGGGAGTGAGAGGGGTCTAAAGCAATAATATGTATTGGTAGAGGGCCCCGTTGTGTCATTAAGAATATGTAAAGGGAGTATCCCGCGGTGATAAGAGTGCCTGCCCCTGTGAGCAGTAATGTTCAATAGGATCAATTAAAGAGGGAGGTCAGGATTATAAGCTCTCCTATAAGATTAGGCAGGGGAGGTAATGCTAGGTTTGCAAGGCTTGCAATGAACCATCATGTTGTTATTAGCGGTAGGACTATTTGTAGGCCTCGGGCTAACACCATGGTACGACTGTGGGTTCGTTCATAATTTGTATTGGCAAGGCAAAATAAAGCGGAAGAGGTTAGTCCGTGGGCAATTATAAGGATTAAGGCTCCCGTGAACCCCCAAGGAGTTTGAATTAAAATGCCTCCGGCAACAAGCCCCATGTGACTTACTGATGAGTAAGCAATTAAAGACTTAAGGTCGGTCTGGCGGAGACAAATTGAGCCTGTTATAATTACACCTCATAGGGCAAAGATAATGAAGGGGTAGCTGAGTTCTTTGGTTAAAGGTTCTAATATAATTATGATGCGTATTATGCCGTAGCCTCCCAGTTTTAAAAGAACTGCTGCTAGTACTATGGACCCTGCGATAGGGGCTTCTACATGGGCTTTGGGGAGTCAAAGATGTACACCATAAAGAGGTATTTTAACTAGAAAGGCCAATAAGCAGGCTGCCCATCAAAGTTTATCTGCGTAAGAGCTTAGGGGGATAGGGGTTGAGTATTGAAGGGTGAGTAAAGATAAAGTGCCGGTATTGTTTTGGAGCAGCAGCAGTGCTACAAGAAGGGGTAATGACCCTGCTAAAGTATAAAATAGAAAGTAAGTTCCAGCATTTAGTCGTTCTGTCTGGTTTCCTCATCGTGTGATAAGAATTAATGTGGGGATTAAAGTGGCTTCAAATATGACATAAAATATAACAATCTCGGTAGCGCCAAAAGCCATAATTAAGAAAATTTGGAGGAAGACTAAGAGGGTAATAAATATTCGTTGACGGCTCACAGGTTCTTGGGCTGTGTGGTTTTGACTTGCTAAAATTATTAGAGGCAGAAGTCAGCAAGTAAGAACTAGAAGGGGTGTTGAAAGGGGGTCTGTGGCCATATATAGATTTAATGAGGTTCAGCCTGTTTCTGATAGATTAATTAGTCAGGTGAGACTAATCAGGGCAATAATAAGTCCATGGGCTAGGGTTGTGGGCCATAGCCACTTAGGGCGAACTAATCATGTGGTTGGTACAAGCATAAGTGTAGGGATAAGAATTTTTAGCATTGTAGTAGGTTTAAGTTTTGTAGTCGGTCACTTCCGTGGGTGCGGGATGTAGCAACTAGTAATGCTAAACCTGCACTTGCTTCACAAGCTGAAAAAGCTAGTAAGAGTATAGGAGAGGCTGAAAAGCTAGTTGAATCTAGCTGTAGGATTCAAACTGACAAGGCAATAAACAGCGACAGTATCATAGCTTCTAAACATAAAAGGGCTGAGAGAAGGTGGGTTCGGTGAAATGCTAGGCCTGCCAACCCTAGCATAAAGGTTGATGAAAAAGCAAAGTGAACTGGGGTCATTAAATAACTATGGACTTTAACCATAAGCTCTTGAGCCGAAATCAAGTGTTTTATTTATACTAATTATCTATTCAGCTCATTCTAAGCCTCCTTGCATCCACTCGTAGATCAGGCCTAGTGTGAGTAAAATTAGAACTGTAGATGCCCAGAAGAATGTGGTTAGGGGGGAGGGTAATTGGCCCCCTCAAGGAAGGGGAAGAAGAAGGGCGATTTCCAGGTCAAAAAGAAGAAAAAGAATAGCGATTAGGAAAAATCGTAGTGAGAATGGCAGGCGGGCAGAGCCAAGGGGGTCAAATCCGCACTCATAGGGGGATAACTTTTCGTGGTCAGGTGTTATTAGGGGGAGTCAGAAAGAAACGACGGCTAAAATTGTGGAAAGTGCAGTAGCAATTAAAATAATTGTTGTGACTAGGTTCATTATCTTTCCTTGGGCTTTAACCAAGACCTGGTGATTGGAAGTCACTCATACTAAGCTGTACTAGAAAGATTAAGAGCCTCATCAGTAAATGGATACGTACAGGAATAGTCAAACAACGTCTACGAAGTGTCAATATCAAGCAGCAGCTTCAAATCCGAAATGATGTTCAGAAGTAAAGTGATAGCGGATTTGACGAAGTAAACAAACGGCCAGGAATGTAGAGCCAATAATGACATGTAGGCCATGGAAGCCGGTTGCTACAAAGAAAGTAGCTCCATAAACTCCGTCTGCGATTGTAAAGGGGGCGTCAAAATATTCTATGGCTTGAAGGAAAGTAAAGTAAAAGCCTAGTAGAATTGTTAGGGCGAGGGACTGAATGGTCTGCTTTCGTTCCCCCTCCATGATGCTGTGGTGGGCTCAGGTTACTGTAACCCCAGAGGCTAGTAATACTGCTGTGTTTAGCAGGGGCACTTCGAATGGGTCTAAAGTAGTAATACCTGCGGGAGGTCAGCAGCCCCCTAGTTCAGGGGCAGGGGCGAGGCTGGAGTGGTAAAAAGCCCAAAAGAATCCCAGAAAGAAAAAGACTTCTGATGTAATAAATAGAATTATGCCGTATCGTATTCCTTTTTGGACAGGGGGTGTGTGATGTCCTTGATAAGTTGCTTCTCGAATAATATCCCGTCATCATTGGTATATTGTGAGGAGTAGTAGTAGTATGCCTACRGATATTAAGATTGTGGAGTGGAAATGAAATCAAATAGCAAGGCCGGAGGTTATTAGTAGGGCAGCAATTGCGCCTGTAAGAGGTCAGGGGCTGGGGTCAACTATATGGTATGCATGTGCTTGGTGGGCCATTAAACGTTTTCTTGTAGGTAGAGGCTTAGAAGAAGAACAAATACGTAGGCTTGGATCATAGCTACAGCAACTTCTAAAAGTGTAAGGAGAAACAGAACAGTTGCTGTAAGAATTGCTACGGCAGGTATAAGAGGAAGGAGTACAGTTGCAGCAGTTGCGATTAATTGAATTAGAAGGTGACCAGCTGTAAGATTTGCTGTTAGTCGGACACCTAGAGCTAAGGGTCGGATGAATAAACTAATTGTTTCGATAATAATTAAGATGGGGATAAGAAGAGTGGGGGTACCTTCAGGTAGAAGATGTCCTAAAGCTTCTGTTGGCTGGTTTCGTATGCCCAGAATAACTGTTGCTAATCAAAGAGGGAATGCAAGGCCCATGTTTAGAGATAGTTGGGTGGTGGGTGTAAAAGTGTAAGGAAGAAGTCCTAGGATATTTAGTGAAATTAAGAAAAGCATTAAAGAAGTCAATAAAACTGCTCATTTATGTCCAGGAAGGTTGACGGGTGTGAAAAGTTCATGGGCAAATCGCCCGATAAATCAGTTTTGAAGTGTAAGAAGGCGATTATTTAATCACCGGGATGTAGGGGCGGGGAAAAGGAGTCAAGGAAGAGTTAAGGCTAAACCAATTAAAGGGATACCTAGAAATACGGGGCTCATAAATTGATCAAAAAAGCTTAATGTCATGGTCAGCTTCAGGGCCCCTCTTTAGCCTTTTCAGTGCTTTTTGGAGTTGGCTCATTCGGAAATGTATGGGCTATAACTTTAGGGGGAATAATGATTAGGAACACTAATCAAGAAAAAACTAGGATGGCGAGCCAAGGCGTAGGGTTGAGTTGGGGCATGTCGCTAGGGGTGGTTGGGAGTCACCAATCTTTAGCTTAAAAGGCTAATGCTAGGCCCAGTTTAGCTTCTTAGCGAGGTGTCTTCAAGTATTAAAGAGGATCAGTTTTCAAAGTGTTTAAGGGGAACTGCTTCCACAACAATAGGTATAAAACTATGGTTGGCTCCGCAAATTTCGGAACATTGGCCATAATATACCCCGGGCCGGGATGTAATAAAAGCTGTCTGGTTTAAGCGCCCTGGGACTGCATCCATTTTTACGCCTAGCGCGGGAACTGCTCATGAGTGGAGAACGTCTTCAGCGGAGATTAAAATCCGAATGGGGGACTCAACTGGAATTACTATGCGGTGGTCCGCTTCAAGGAGTCGGAACTGCCCGGGGGCTAAGTCTTGAGTGGGGATTATATAAGAGTCAAAACCTAAGTCTTCATAGTCTGTGTACTCATAGCTTCAGTATCATTGGTGCCCCACAGCTTTAATGGTGAGGTGAGGGTCATTAATTTCGTCCATTAGGTAAAGAATCCGGAGGGAGGGTAGGGCAATAAGAATAAGAATAATGGCTGGGAGAATTGTTCAGATAATTTCAATCTCTTGGGAGTCTAGAATATATTTGTTAGTAAGCTTAGTTGAAACTATAGCTACAATAATGTAAAGGACCAATGTACTGATTAAAAAAACGATTATCAGGGCGTGATCATGAAAATGAAGAAGTTCTTCTATTACAGGTGAAGCTGCATCTTGAAATCCTAGCTGTGAGGGATGTGCCATTAAAGTAAGATACGCGGGAATTAAACCCACAATTCTGTCTCGACAAGGCAGTGTAATATATTTTACTAGTGTCTTATAAGAAAGTGACAGAGCGGCTGATGTGGTTGGCTTGAAACCAGCATACGGGGGTTCAACTCCTCCCTTTCTCGTTAGTTTGACTGAACCAAGACAAATGCAGGTTCCTCAAATGTGTGGTATGGGGGAGGGCAGCCGTGGAGTCATTCTACATTAGTAGCAGTTATTTCTACTGACAGGACTTCACGTTTGGCAGCGAATGCTTCCCAAATAATAAATAGAAACATAATTACTGCCACAAGGGAAATTAAGGAGCCGATAGAAGAAACTGTGTTTCAAAGGGTATAGGCGTCCGGGTAATCCGAGTATCGTCGAGGTATTCCGGCTAGACCAAGGAAGTGTTGTGGGAAGAATGTGAGGTTTACACCAATGAATATAACCCCGAAATGAATCTTGGTCCAGGTATTGTGAAGGGTGTAGCCAGTGAACAGGGGGAATCAGTGGACGAAAGCGGCAACGATTGCAAATACAGCACCTATAGATAAAACGTAGTGGAAGTGGGCTACAACATAGTATGTGTCATGGAGAACAATGTCTAAGGATGAGTTAGCTAGGACGATCCCTGTTAGACCCCCTACTGTAAAGAGGAAAATAAAGCCTAGGGCCCATAAAAGAGGGGTTTCTCATTTGATTGAGCCTCCGTGAAGGGTTGCAAGTCAGCTAAATACTTTTACACCTGTTGGGATAGCAATAATTATTGTTGCAGATGTAAAATAAGCTCGTGTGTCCACATCTATCCCTACGGTAAACATGTGGTGAGCCCAAACAATGAAACCTAGAAGACCAATCGCCATTATAGCTCATACCATGCCTATGTAGCCGAAGGGTTCTTTCTTGCCTGAATAGTATGCAACGATGTGAGAGATTATTCCGAAGCCAGGTAAAATAAGAATGTACACTTCAGGGTGACCGAAGAATCAAAATAAGTGTTGATAAAGAATTGGGTCTCCCCCTCCTGCCGGATCAAAAAAGGTTGTATTTAGGTTTCGGTCTGTTAGAAGTATTGTAATGCCTGCGGCAAGAACTGGGAGAGAGAGTAGAAGAAGAACAGCTGTAATTAAGACGGCCCAAACAAATAAGGGAGTTTGGTACTGCGAGATAGCTGCAGGTTTTATGTTAATAATTGTCGTGATAAAATTGATGGCCCCCAGGATTGATGAGATACCTGCCAGATGAAGAGAAAAAATAGTTAAATCAACGGATGCTCCGGCATGGGCTAAATTACCGGCTAAAGGGGGGTAGACTGTTCACCCGGTTCCGGCACCGGCTTCAACTCCGGAAGAAGCGAGAAGGAGAAGGAACGAAGGGGGTAAAAGTCAGAAGCTTATGTTGTTCATTCGAGGGAAGGCTATATCGGGGGCCCCGATCATAAGTGGGATTAACCAGTTCCCGAATCCTCCAATTATGATTGGTATTACTATAAAGAAAATTATTACGAAGGCGTGGGCTGTGACGATAACATTATAGATTTGGTCATCCCCAAGTAGGGCGCCTGGTTGGCTGAGTTCAGCTCGGATGAGAAGGCTTAAAGCAGTGCCTACTATCCCAGCTCATGCACCAAATACTAGATACAGGGTGCCGATGTCTTTATGATTAGTCGAGAAAAATCAACGTGTGATTGCCACAGGTAAGATGGCCGAGTAAGCGGTGGATTGTAGTCCCATATACAGAGGTTCGAGCCCTCTTCTTATCAAGCCCTGAGGTGTCTGACACATAAGATTGCAAATCTTAAGGAGCAGACTAGGCGTCTGCCGGGGCTTTCCCCGCCTCGCTTTTTAAAAGGCGGGGAAAGTAGACGGATGCCCGCTGGTTTGGGCACTTAGCTGTTAACTAAGAGTTTGTAGGATCGAGGCCTTCCTGTCTAGAAAAGGCTTTAGCTTAATTAAAGTGTCTGCTTTGCATGCAGGAGATGTGGGATAGTGTCCCGCAAGTCTTATCAGGGGCTGGGGGATTTTCACCCCCACTTAGGACTTTGAAGGCCCTTGGACTTATGTTATCCTAAGCTCCTACAGAGTCAGTATTGCTGTTACGGCGGGTGCGAGGGGTAAAAGAGTGAGAGTGGCTACAAGTGATGTAGAAAGAGGGAGAGTTAATTGTAGGGAGGGCAGACGTCAGGGGGTAATGCCGTAAAGGTTATTCGGGGACATTGTCAGGGTCATCGCGTAGGAGAGTCGTAAGTAAAAGTATAAGCTGAGAAGGGCGGAAAGGGCAGTGATTGTGGCAATGGGGGCTAAATCTTGCTTAGCTAATTCTTGGAGGATAAGTCATTTTGGGAGGAAGCCCGTTAGGGGAGGAAGCCCGCCGAGAGACAAGAGAATTAGGGGGGTTAAAGCTGTAAGGGCAGGCGTTTTTGATCAGGAGGTGGCTAGGGCATTAATATTCGTTGCTTTATTTAATTTGAAGACTAGGAACGTTGAAAATGTTATGATGAAATACATGATAAGTGTTAACAATGCGAGGGACGGAGAAAACTGTAATACCAACGTTATTCAGCCAAGGTGGGCGATTGAAGAGTATGCTAGGATTTTCCGTAGCTGGGTTTGATTTAGGCCTCCTCAGCCTCCGACAAGAGCTGATGTTAGGCCAAGCATAATTAAAACTATGGAGTTGGAAGGATGAATTTGAAGTAGGAGTGCAAAAGGGGCTAGTTTTTGTCATGTGGATAAAATAATTCCTGTGGTCAGGTCAAGTCCTTGAAGTACTTCAGGCAGTCATGCATGTACTGGGGCTAGCCCAATTTTTAGTGCGAGGGCAAGCGTAATTATTGTTGTGGGGAGGGGGTGTGTTATTTGTCCGATATCTCACTGTCCGGTTAGTCAGGCGTTAGTAGTGCTGGCAAATAATAATATAGCGGCTGCAGTGGCTTGTGTGAGAAAGTATTTAGTAGTGGCTTCAACTGCTCGGGGGTGGTGGCTTTGTGCTATAAGTGGAACGATAGCAAGGGTGTTTATTTCAAGTCCCATTCATGCGAGGAGTCAGTGTGAGCTCGCAAGTGTAATTGTGGTCCCTAGGCCAAGACCAAATAATAGGGTGGCTAAAATGTAGGGGTTCATTAGTAAAAGAAGGATTTTAACCAACATATTTGGGGTATGGGCCCAAAAGCTTAATTAGCTGATTTTACTAGAAAGTGGTGTAGCGGAAGCACAAAGAGTTTTGATCTCTTTAGCTAGGGTTCGAGCCCCTTCTTTCTAAGATTTGGGGGGACTTTAACCCCCATGGTTCACTCTATCAAAGTGGCCCTTGGGTTTCAGGCACAAATCTGGGGCTATAGTTGGGGGGGGAGTCCTGCAAATGCAATGGGAAGCGCTAAGTGTCAGATTACTAGGGCTAGTGTGAAAGGTAAAAAGTTTTTTCAAATTAAGTGTATTAACTGGTCATAACGAAATCGTGGGTAGGAGGCTCGTACCCATAAGAAAACGATAGATAAAAGAGCGGCTTTAATTATAAGATTAGTAGTAGTCAGTTCTGGAATTGCGGGAATGTGTGAAGCTCCTAAAAACAGGGTGGTAGAGAGTGTATTTATAAGAAGAATATTTGCATATTCTGCCAGAAAGAATAATGCGAATGGTCCGCCGGCGTACTCTACATTGAAGCCTGAAACTAACTCTGACTCCCCCTCAGTAAGATCAAAGGGGGCACGGTTTGTCTCTGCGAGGGTTGAAATATATCATATAGCGGCCAAAGGTCAAGCCGGGACGGCCAATCAGATTGCTTCTTGGGCTACATTAAAGGTTTGGAGGGTGAAACCCCCCGTAAAAATAATAGCATTTAACAGGATGAGGCCTAGACTCACCTCATACGAAATAGTTTGGGCTACGGCTCGTAGGGCCCCAATAAGGGCATATTTTGAATTTGAAGCTCATCCTGAGCCAAGAATTGAATATACGGCGAGGCTGGAAAGAGCCAGAATAAACAAAATCCCTAGGTTTAAGTCAATTACGGGGTATGGTATGGGTATGGGGGCTCATAAGGTGAGAGCTAGGGTTAAAGCAAGTATAGGGGCTAGGAGGAACAGTACGGGGGAAGCGGCGGATGGGCGAATAGGTTCTTTAATAAATAGTTTTACTCCGTCTGCAATAGGTTGAAGAAGTCCGTAGGGGCCTACGATATTTGGGCCTTTCCGTAGTTGTATATACCCTAGTACTTTTCGTTCAAGGAGGGTAAGGAAGGCCACAGCAAGTAAAACGGGCACAATAAAAGCTAAAGGATTTAAGATATGTGTTATAAGTGTAGAAATCATAGTTGGGGAGAGGATTTGAACCTCTGTTCAAAGGGCTTAGGTCTTTCGCAGTATCCGGGCTCTGCCACCCCAACATGCCATTATCTTAGGCTTAGGGTTACGCCCTTTTGCCTATTTTAGTTAATTTCAATAGGAGGGGAGAGGCGTGCTTGAAGTATTGGCCCCTTCTTTCCGGTCCTTTCGTACTAGAAAAAAACATATCATAGATAGAAACTGACCTGGATTACTCCGGTCTGAACTCAGATCACGTAGGACTTTAATCGTTGAACAAACGAACCCTTAATAGCGGCTGCACCATTAGGATGTCCTGATCCAACATCGAGGTCGTAAACCCCCTTGTCGATATGGGCTCTAAAAGGGGATTGCGCTGTTATCCCTAGGGTAACTCGGTCCGTTGATCGGCGTTGCCGGATCTTGTTGGTCAGAAATTCTGTGATTAGAGCTGCAGCTCTTGGGTATAAGAATAGTATTCTCATTCCACGTGGGGGTTTTTCATTTCCCCGCGGTCGCCCCAACCAAAGACATAGGGGTATAGCTCATTTGGTTTAATCCTTTGTTTAAGGGTGTTTGACATGATGTACCCTGGTGTCTAAAGCTCCATAGGGTCTTCTCGTCTTATGTATTTATCCCCGCTTCTGCACGGGGAGATCAATTTCATTGACCTGAAAAAGGAGACAGTTAAGCCCTCGTTGTGCCATTCATACAGGTCTTCATTTGAAAGACAAGTGATTGCGCTACCTTCGCACGGTCAAAATACCGCGGCCGTTAAACATATAGTCACAGGGCAGGCTGGACCTCTTATTCCTTAGTTCGCAAGAGGCGATGTTTTTGGTAAACAGGCGAGGCTTATGTGTTTGCCGAGTTCCTTCTTTCTCTTTTAGTCTTTCCTTAGGGGCACACCAGTGTGGGGGTAACGGTTTTTGTTGAGTGGTTTTCTAGTTGCTTACTTGTTTTTCATTCCCCTCTTTATTTGGGGCCGTTAATTTTCGGTGCGGGTCCGTTCCGATTTACACGTGTGCAAGGAGAGAGGCGTGGCTCTCTTATTACTCATATTAGCATGTACGCTCCCATGTGGGCATGAGACGGCCTGATAGTATTAGGGGATTAAGATAAGTTATCTAAATATATGGGTTGGTGTATGCTCGAGCTTTAACGCTTTCTGTGAGGATGGCTGCTTTTGGGCCCACCGAGGCATGTTACCTTAATTAATATGATCTTTATCCTCCTGGTACAAGTTGTGTCTTATTTCAAAGGGGCTGTACCCCCTTTGATTAACTCTCTCGGTTTCTTAAGCATCGTGTGGGAGCAAGGTCTTGGTGAAGAGAGAATCCGGGAGGCTGAACTTTTATCCATTTCTCAGGCAACCAGCTATAACTAGGTTCGGTAGGTCTGTCACCTCTACTCAAAGCTCTTCCCACTCTTTTGCCACAGAGACGGGTTTGCCCTATTAATAGGCTGTCTTGGAGTAGCTCACCAAGTTTCGGGGGTCCAAACTAAAGTGCTCTTTGCTTGGAGTATTCTAGCTAAATCATGATGCAAAAGGTACGAGGTTTAATCTCTGCTTTTTCAGGCTTCACTGAGTTGTTTCATTTCTCTTTCAGCGTTCCCTTGCGGTACTTTCTCTATAGCGCCATAATTCCTTTTTTGTCGCCCATACTAGGGTGGTAAAATGGTTTGTTTTAAAAGGGTGGGTGCGTTTGGGGATATAAATATTAAGTTGTTGGTTTTGTTGGGTCGGGCTAGCTGGTCGGCGTCAGGGTAACCCGATTCGCACGGATGTCTTCTCAGTGTAAGGGAGATGCTAGTCTGCTTAGCTATACTCTGATTTTCCAAGTGCACCTTCCGGTACACTTACCATGTTACGACTTGCCTCCCCTTCGCGGGTGTAATGTTTTAGTTATTATATTTATTAAGCTTGGAGAGAGTGACGGGCGGTGTGTACGCACTTCAGAGCCGATTTCAGCGGAACGCTCTATTTTCCACTTACTGCTAAATCCTCCTTCAGATAGACGTTTTCAGTTTATCATTCGTATTCGCTATTTTAGCGAATGTAGCCCATTTCTTCCCCTTCCATGCGCTACACCTCGACCTGACGTTCTGGGCGGTGCCAATTTAGCTTACTATAAATCCCTCACAGGGTAAGCTGACGACGGCGGTATATAGGCGGGATAAACAAGGGAGGGTGAGGTTGAACGGGGGGCATCGGTTATAGAACAGGCTCCTCTAGGGGGATCTAAAGTACCGCCAAGTCTTTTGGGTTTTAAGCTAATGCTCGTAGTGCCCGGGCGGATAGATTGTGTATGTGTCTATCAATGTTTACGGCTAAGCATAGTGGGGTATCTAATCCCAGTTTGTGTCATAGCTTTCGTGGGGTCAAGTTTAATAAAGCCACTTTCGTGCTAGGGCTTCGTGCCTTCGGATGCGTATAACTGCTTTGAAGGTATTCGACTTTAGTTTTGACATTTCTTTAACCACGCTTTACGCCGGCGTCTGTCAACTCGGGCCCCTCGTATAACCGCGGTGGCTGGCACGAGTTTTACCGGCCCTTATTAACTTTAACTAAGTCAAGTTTTCACTTATGGCTTAAAGTTTATCACTGCTGAGTTCCCTTGAAGGTGTGGCTAAGCAAGGCGTCATGGGCTTTAAAAAGGGGGTGCCTGATACCAGCTCCTTGTTTTCGGGCAGAAAACTGTGGGGCATTCTCACAGGGGTGCGGATACTTGCATGTGTAAGTATAGTTAAAGTCGACAGTAAAGTCAGGACCAAGCCTTTGTGCTTGCGGAGCTTTCTAGGGCCCATCTTAACATCTTCAGTGTTATGCTTTAAGTAAGCTACGCTAGC